ACACCTCTAAAAGAGGGACAAAAAGTCAATTTTGAAAGAACTTTTTGTCAACCTCTTTCAGATATGAATCTATCTGATTCAGAAGAGAAGAACTTGCATCAGTATCTCAATTTCAATTCAAACATGGGTTTGATTCACACTCCATGTTCTGAGAAATATTTACCATCCGAAAAGAGGAAAAAACGGAGTCTTTGTCTAAAGAAATGCGTTGAGAAAGGGCAGATGTATAGAACCTTTCATCAACGAAAGAGTGCTTTTTCAACTCGCTTAAAATCAAAATGGAATCTATTCCAAACATATATGCCATGGTTCTTTACTTCAACAGGGTGCAAATATCTAAGTTTGATATTGTTAGATACTTTTTCAGACCTATTGCCGATACTAAGTAGCAGCCGTCAAATATTGGTATCCATTTTTCATGATATTATGCATGGATCAGCGCGAATTCTTCAGAAAAAATTGTGGAAGACACAACGGAATCGGATAAGTGAGATTTGGATTAAGTGTTTACATAATTTTCTTCTGTCCGAAGAAAAGATTCATCGAAATAATGAGTCACCATTGATATCGACACATCTGAGCTCGCCAAATGTTCAGGAGTTCCTCTATTCAATCCTTTTCCTTCTTCTTGTTGCTGGACATCTCGTTTGTACACGTCTTTTCTTTGTTTCCCGAGCCTATAGTGAGTTACAGACAGAGTTCGAAAAGATCAAATCTTTGATGAATCCATCATACATGATTGAGTTGCGAAAACTTCTGGATAGGTATCCCACATCTGAACTGAATTCTTTCTGGTTAAAGTTAAAGAATCTCTTTCTAGTTGCTCTGCAACAATTGCAACAATTAGGATATTCTATACGTTCTAAGAAGAAATATTTGAATATCAATCTCATCGATCTCATAAGTATCATACCAAATCCCATCAATCGAATCATTTTTTCGAGAAATACGAGACATCTAAGTCATACAAGTAAAGAGATCTATTCATTGATAAGAAAAAGAGAAAACGTGGGCGATCATTGGATTGATGATAATCCAATAGAATTCTGGTTCGCGAACAGTGATTCGATTAGTGATAAAGAAAGAGACTTCTTGGTTCAGTTCTCCATCTCCACCTTAACGGCAGAAAAAAGTATTGATCAAATTCTATTGAGTCTGACTCATAGCGATCATTTATCAAAGAATGACTCTGCTTATCAAATGATTGAACAACCGGGAGCAATTTACTTACGATACTTAGTTGACATTCATCAAAAGTATCTAATGAATTATGAGTTCAATACATCCTGTTTAGCAGAAAGGCGGATATTCCTTGCTAATTATCAGACAATCACTTATTCACAAACTTCGTGTGGGGCTAATAGTTTTCATTTCCCGTCTCATGGAAAACCCTTTTCGCTCCGCTTAGCCTTATCCCCCTCTAGGGGTATTTTAGTGATAGGTTCTATAGGAAGCGGACGATCCTATTTGGTCAAATACCTAACGACAAACTCCTATCTTCCTTTCATTACAGTATTTCTGAACAAGTTCCCGGATAGCAAGCCTAGGGAGTTTGTTCTTGATGAGGAGGATGAGAGTGACTATGATGTTAGTGACTCTATTGATGCTAGTGACTCTATTGATGCTAGTGACGATATTGATACTAGTGACCTTGATAGGGAGTTGCGGCGTATAGAGTGGCTAGCTGAGGATGTGATGAATGAGTTCACCAATATTGAACTGCTGGCGGAAGTAGACCGATTTTTTATCACCCTTCACTTCGAATTAGCAAAAGCAATGTCTCCTTGCATAATATGGATTCCAGACATTCATGATCTGGATATGAATGAGTCGAAGGACTTATCCCTCGGTCTATTAGTGAACTATCTCTCCAGGGATTGTGAAAGATGTTCTACTAGAAATATTCTTGTTATTGCTTCGACTCATATTCCCCAAAAAGTGGATCCCGCTCTAATAGCCCCGAATCAATTCAATACATGTATTAAGATACGAAGGCTTCTTATTCCACAACAACGAAAGCGCTTTTTCACTCTTTCATATACTAGGGGATTTCACTTGGAAAAGAAAATGTTCCATACTAATCGATTCGGGTCCACAGCCATGGGTTCCAATGCACGAGATCTTGTAGCACTTGCCAATGAGGCCCTATCAATTAGTATTACACAGAAGAAATCAATTCTAGACACTAATACAATTAGATCTGCTCTTCATAGACAAACTTGGGATTTGCGAGCCCATGTAATACCGGTTCAGGATCACGGGATCCTTTTCTATCAGATAGGAAGGGCTGTTGTGCAAAAAGTACTTCTAGGAAATTGCCTCCTAGATCCTATATCTATCTATATAAAGAAGCAATTGTGTGAAGAAGGGGATCCTTATTTGTACAAATGGTACTTCGAACTTGGAACGAGCATGAAGAAATTAACGATACTTCTTTATCTTTTGAGTTGTTCTGCCGGATCGGTCGCTCAAGACCTTTGGTCTCTACCCGGACCCGATG